GTTAGCTTCAGTCATTATATATTGAACAGAAGCAAAAGCCTCAGTAACAGTTGGACGGTAATAAAAAGTCATAGCAAATCCCGTAGCTACTTGTACTAAAAAACAAGTAAGAGTAATTCCTCCTAGACAATAAAATATGTTGACATGCGGAGGAACATATTTACTAGTTATATCATCTGCAATCGCCTGAATTTCAAGACGTTCTTCGAACCAATCATAAACTTTATTGAGATAGGTAAACCAAGGTTACTCCCCCTCCAAGAACTGTATATGAGAATTTCATCTCGTACAGCTCAAACAAAAAAAAAGACCCAAATACTGATTGAAATGGATATGAAATATAAAGTTTTAAACTTTTCTCTCATTCAATATTATTTAAAGATATGAAAGAGGCAAAACGCGAAAGCTCTTCTTTGTGGTTAAATGCCAAAAAATCAAGTCAGCTCGTTCGTCTTTATGTTGTGTTGATCGTTACAGGCCTCTTGAATTTTCTAGATTACCTATCTTTTTTGTCTTTTTAATTTGGTATTTGTATGGAACGGGAATGCGGATTTTTTTTTGTTTTCTTTATTATTGATAGGAATTCTCTTGTTAAGACCCTACTTAACTAATCAATTGAAACCTCAGATTCATACGAGAACCACGATAATTCAATGAAACCTTCAAAGTCCAAAGTTCACTGAGTGAGAACCGTTGGATCATCACTTATTCAATCAAAAAATAGCTATAATGACTAAAAACATAAAATACAAAGAAGCGCTTGTCCTTTGATCCAAATAAGAGTTTATTAAAAGTAGAAAAATATTTTGATTTATTAAAGTTTATAAGATATAACGGAAAGAAGTCCGGCTACGAGGTCTAAGTATTTAAGTATGAATCATAGTTCGAATGCTTTGTGATCTATTTGATCTATTTCGTGCTCCAGATACTCGAATGAATATCCGACGAAGTAAAACCATCTTGATAAAGATGACAGACCCCACTCTCTGTACTATCCATAGGGTCTATTCTAACAAGTCACACACTCATATTCCGGAAATATACAATGCAGAAAAAGATTTCGCGGTCGAACTACCAAAGGAGAATAGGCTAAAATTTTTAGACCTACAAAATTTACTTTTTATATCGAACTAAAAGCCAGGACCTCAAGATTCTTCTCGGTCTAATTCACTGAAATTCCATCCAGTAGAACAGAAGAATTATAAATCTCCAAAATAATAGATAGGAATACCGCAAATAGAGCCATTGCAACACCCATCAAAGGGGTCGTTCCCCATCCAGGAGCTACTTTACCATATTCGGAATTCAATGGTTTCAATAACTTCCCTACAGTAGTGCTTCTTGGACCTGATCTAGAACTATCTTCAACAGTTTGTGTAGCCATAAATCTTATTTTGTATTCATTACGATCTGTTGACTTTGTATACCATTCCGTTGTAAATAAACGATCTTATCATAGATCCATTGTGGTCTTTCAATTCTATAATAATGGAAACAGCAACCCTAGTCGCCATCTTTATATCTGGGTTACTTGTAAGTTTTACTGGGTATGCTCTATATACTGCCTTTGGGCAACCCTCTCAACAACTAAGAGATCCATTCGAGGAACACGGGGACTAGTTGACGTAATCAGCCTCCAAATATTTGGAGGCTGATTACGTCAATGAAGATAATGAAAAATTATTTCATTTTTTAGTTGAAATTGTAGGTGGTTCCCGAAAAAAAATAGCGAAAAAAATTATCCCTAAAGTCGATACTAAGAGAAATGTATAAACCAATGCTTCCATAAATTTGATTGTGGTTTACAATTATAGCTTTCATACCTGTTTTGTTTTTGTTTACTTGGGAATATCCCTACGGATAAAGAAAGAATAAAAGAAACGGCAGCGATTTAAATCAAGATTTCTACAGGACCCTACCTAATTAAATAAAATCACAAACAGAAACTATAAGAAAAAAAGCAATGTTGCATCAGACTGTTTGTCTTTTTGTAGTTGGATCTCCAAGTTTTTGGAATGCCCCGAATTCTACTTGAGCATCCAAATCTGGATCAATACCAGCAAAAACATCTCTGAAAAGGGTTCTAGAACCATGCCAAATGTGTCCAAAGAAGAAAAGTAGAGCAAACGAAGCATGCCCAAAAGTAAACCAACCTCTTGGACTGCTACGAAAAACACCATCGGATTTCAAAGTAGCACGATCTAATTCAAAAATCTCACCCAATTGAGCCCGTCTAGCATATTTTTTCACAGTTGCGGGATCACTATAACTAACTCCATTGAGTTCACCACCATAAAACTCAACAGTTACACCTACTTGTTCGACACTATATTTAGACTCTGCCCTTCTAAATGGGACGTCGGCTCTAACAATTCCGTCTCCGTCTACCAAAACAACCGGAAAAGTTTCAAAAAAAGTAGGCATACGGCGTACAAAAAGTTCACGCCCTTCTTTATTTCTAAAGACGGGGTGTCCTAGCCATCCAACAGCTATTCCATCCCCATTGTCCATTGAACCCGCTCGGAATAACCCCCCCTTTGCCGGATTATTACCAATATAATCATAAAAAGCTAATTTTTCAGGAATTTTAGCCCAAGCTTCTGATAAACTTTGATTTTCAGCTAGTCCAGCACTAACTCTTCGATATATTTCTTGTTGAAAGTATCCCTGATCCCATTGATAACGAGTAGGACCAAATAATTCGATGGGAGTAGTTGCAGAACCATACCACATAGTTCCAGCAACAACAAAAGCTGCAAAAAAGACAGCAGCAATACTACTGGAAAGGACGGTTTCAATATTACCCATACGTAATCCTTTGTATAGACGTTGAGGCGGACGAACACTAAGATGGAATAAGCCCGCTAATATACCCAACGTCCCTGCTGCAATATGATGAGAGGCTATTCCTCCCGGAACAAAAGGGTCAAAACCCTCCACGCCCCACGCCGGATTTACGGGTTGGACTTTTCCGGTTAGTCCATAAGGGTCGGATACCCATATTCCAGGACCGAATAATCCTGTTACATGAAATGCGCCAAAACCAAAGCAAGCCACTCCTGAAAGAAATAAATGAATTCCAAAAATCTTAGGCAAATCCAAAGAAGGTTTTCCTGTACGTTCATCACAAAAAATTTCTAGATCCCAATATACCCAATGCCAAATAGCTGCCAAGAAGCATAAGCCAGAAAACACGATATGTGCTGCGGCTACCCCTTCGTAACTCCAAAGACCCGGATTCGTTATAGTCCCTCCTGTAATATTCCAACCGCCCCATGAGTTGGTTATTCCTAAACGAGTCATGAAAGGTATAACGAACATACCTTGTCTCCACATTGGATCAAGAACAGGGTCGGAGGGATCAAAAACAGCTAATTCATATAGAGCCATCGAACCGGCCCAACCAGCAACCAGAGCGGTATGCATTATATGAACAGAAAGCAAACGACCGGGATCATTCAATACAACAGTATGAACACGATACCAAGGCAAACCCATGGAAATACCCCTTTATCAACGAAAAATAGACACTATGTAACTTTATTGCATTGGAAAAAACTATGCTACGGACCCCCCCTTTTTAGGTAATTATTTCGGAGAAAGGATTAATATTTGTTCTATTCTGTTAGTAATAATGGAACAATTCGATTCATAGGAAAAAAGGGAAGCGGATCTATTCTATATCCGATAAGTACCAATACGCAATGGGGGTGAATCCTATTTTATATGAACCAAGATAGCTATTGTTGTTCATCATTCAGAAGCCCGTTCGTAAAAAATTTCCTTTCTTTTTATTCATTATCTCTTACTTTACTTTTATTTTATATTTTATTTTAGCTTATTCAACTTATGTATTAAATATGATTAATTTAAATATGATTAATATTTAAATATGATTAATAAAGTAGGAAAAAAGGATAATATTATTAAAAAATGAAACCCTAGTCTTACGTTTCCACATCAAAGTGAAGTAGAGAACTTCATTCTCTTTTTTTTCATTTCATGCCTATTGGCGTTCCAAAAGTACCTTTTCGAAGTCCCGGAGAAGGAGATCCAACTTGGGTTGACATATAGTGCGACTTGTCAGATATATTGGGCTATACGGGACTTTCCCATTTTCTCCCTCGATCGAGATATCCTCTGTTTCGCCCAAAAAGATTGATTTAATTATCAAAAGTTTGTAACGCGAAGCGCAAAAAATAAAGTGGAATTAAATGCAGGGAGTATTTAGATTGATATTCGATTATCAAATTTTTTTATGGTTTACGTGATCGGACTAATAAAATGAAGTATCCAGGCTCCGTTTAGCAAAAACCCAATTGATAATTAATATATAATATTTTTATAATTACTACTTGTTATGATATGCAAAATTATGATAAAAATTTATATTAAAAAATACAAAAAATTTAAACAGGGTGATCTAAAACTGTTGATCAAATCAAATAATATAATTCAAAATTTAGTGACTATTTGACAGAAGACATGTGAAAGAAATTAATTGAAAAAAAAAAGAAGGAGTAGTAAAAAAAAAAAGACGCGGTATTTGGTTCATTTGTCCTATATGTGCAAATAAAAATCGGGCAAATTTTTCCTTTTACTCGGGGTAGAGCATAAACCTAAAAAATGGAATAAAAAAAGGAAGAAGCCCGTTCAGGAACAAGAAAAAACCATCGCCATTTCAACTGAATCTCGATGAAAAAAAAATATCAATCAATCAAGTTAGTCTGACAGGCTTAATCAACCATTTTATTATAGGATTATAATATCTAATAAAAGGGGCAAAAACGTCTTTTTTCTTATACTTTTAAAAAGGGAGCAAGCCCTTCCCTTAAAAGTTAGAAAGAAAAGCCTTCTATGAAAACAAGGGGTTGGAATGGACACATTGATTTTTTCACAATTTTTATTGAACCGTATGCATCAAAAGGTGCCTGTACGGCTCCTAAGGAATAAAATTTTATCCTAATCAACCGACTTTATCGAGAAAGATTATTTTTTTTAGGCCAAGAAGTTGATACCGAAATCTCGAATCAACTTATTAGTCTTATGATATATCTCAGTATAGAAAAGGATACCAAAGATCTTTATTTGTTTATAAACTCTCCTGGCGGATGGGTAATATCTGGAATGGCTATTTATGATACTATGCAATTTGTGCGACCCGATGTACAGACAGTATGCATGGGATTCGCCGCTTCAATAGCATCCTTTATCCTAGTCGGAGGGGCAATTACCAAACGTATAGCATTCCCTCACGCTTGGCGCCAACGATTTTTTTAATTTTAGAGAAAAAATACTATGCCTTCGCCACCGGAAATATGAATTAGTTAAGTAATAATAGCATGGCACTTCGAATTCAATATGAAATTTTTGAGATAAAAAAATTAGATTATATATTGAAAGAGTAGTATGAGATAAGGAAGGGGTATTTCAAATGATATCTTACCTATTTCGGGCACATCTCAGCGTCACAAACTTTGTTTTCACACCGGAAGCTTATTTACAAAATTTATATTAAAAAAGACACTTTGGGATTGCTGAATCATAGACGAATAAAAAAAATGATATATAAAGCAACGGAACCATCATAGTATTTTTTTTAACTCCTACAAAAAAGAAGGATGGTAATTGGATCATTTATGGATCTGCGTATAATACAACCTATATTTTGTTTTCGTTCGCCGAAAAGAAGGGTCAAAAAAACGTAAATTCCATTGTGGAGCCGTATGCAATGCACAAAAAAGCCTGTACGGTTTTTCAAATTTATCTGCTTTTTTGGTTATCTCGCCTCGTTCTGCGAAATATAAGAACCTTTTCTATTATATCATCAGGGTAATGATCCATCAACCCGCTACTTCGTTTTATGAGGCACAAACGGGAGAATTTATCTTGGAAGCGGAAGAACTACTAAAACTTCGCGAAACCATCACAAGGGTTTATGTACAAAGAACGGGCAAACCTATATGGGTTGTATCCGAAGACCTGGAAAGGGATGTTTTTATGTCAGCAACAGAAGCCCAAGCTCATGGAATTGTTGATCTTGTAGCGGTTCAATAAAAAATAGGAGCGATTTCATGCAAATCTACAATTTATAATTTTATATCTTTTTAGATTAAAGGTGTAGTTTCATATTCTCTTCAATATAAAAAAAATATATTGAAGAGAATCTTGAAGAGAAGTAATTCAGAATTAGCCGGTTAGAACCAATCTAAACCAGCCCATTATTTATATGATTCCGTATGCCAACTATTAAACAACTTATTAGAAATACAAGACAGCCAATCCGAAATGTCACGAAATCCCCAGCGCTTAGGGGATGCCCTCAGCGACGAGGAACATGTACTCGGGTGTATGTGCGACTCGTTTAGATCATAGACCAAAAAGTAAATTCTTTTTTAAATATCAAGGATCAGTACCTTTGAATAAAATATAATGTAGGAACTCGATCCATTATTTAAAAAAGCTAGATCGCTCATATCTTCTATTGTGTCTGAAACTTATGGTTTACATTGGTGCAAATCCAATCAACTCCATTTTTTAGAAAACCCCCAATGATAACAAATGGTTATCCATTAAGCGGGGGAAATTACTTTTTTTTAAGATTCCACTCTTGAAAGAAAAGAACGGACTAACAGGGTAAATGACCAAATCAATTTTTAAAATGAAATACCGTTACTGTATAAAGTGGATCTCATTGTGAAAGACCTATTACTGGAATATTCATGGGGTAGAGCCAAAGAATGTGAATTGTACAAGTTACCAATAGTATTGATTAATTAAAAGAAGGAGCTCCGGTGTATAGAGAGGACCTCACCGTTTTAGAAGTAACCATATAAACGATGGAACCCACTATTTATCCATTTATTTTTACTACTTTTTGTAGTTATTCTATTTTTTATATGTAAGTATCAAGGATATTTCTCCTTTCAAAGCAAAGGAAAATACCTAGCAAAAAAATAGTGGTGGGGAAGGTTAGAGTAGCAAAAGCCATTGGAATTTTTTTTATACATTGGAATAATTCGTGTGGTTATTAATAGACTAGTAAAGGGGAAAAGAATAACTAAAAAAAGAATTAGTTATTCATCAAAGTTTGATTTATTCAATGACTAGAATTAAACGCGGATATATAGCTCGGAGGCGCAGAACAAAACTTCGTTTATTTGCATCCAGCTTTCGAGGGGCTCATTCACGACTTACACGAACTATGACTCAACAGAGAATAAGAGCTTTAGTTTCGGCTCATCGGGATAGGGGTAAAAGAAAAAGGGATTTTCGGCGTTTATGGATCACTCGAATAAATGCCGTAATTCACGAAACGGGGGTATTCTATAGTTATAACCGATTCATACACAATCTGTACAAGAAGCAATTACTTCTTAACCGGAAAATACTTGCACAAATAGCTCTATTAAATAGGAGTTGTCTTTATACGATTTCGAATGAGATCAAAAAATAAGGGGGTTGGAGGAAACCCACTAAAATATTTGAAATAGAGTTCTAAGGAGAATGAGCTCGGGAAGGTAGAGTAGAAATTAGTATTATAAAAAAAACGAGGGTATATAGTCGCTAAAAAAAAAGAGTTTTTTTTTTTTTTTCGACGATTCTTTTATTTTTTTGAGAGACACAGACGTAACAATCAAATTTTGATTCTTGATTGTATTTTTCGAACAAAATATTAATCTCTTTTTTAATTCCTTCAGTTTGTAATTTTTATTCAATTGAAGAATAAGTCTATTTTTTTCTGGTTCTAAGGCTAGTAGTTCTAGGGGTCGACTCACTTCTTTCAAATTGTTTCTGATTATTAAGAAAAGGTAACAAAGATAAAATACGAGCTTGTTTTATAGCAATAGTAATTAATCGTTGTTGTTTTAAAGTCACTCTATTCACCCGTCTAGATAATATTTTTCCTTGTTCACTAATAAATCGACTAATTAAACTCATGTTTCTATAATCAATTCGATCCCCCGATTGGATCGGGGGCAAACGCCTACGAAAAGATCGCTTGGATTTAGTAAAAAGTCGCTTAGATTTATTCATAATTTTTTTATTCCTTATCTCTAAAATCCTATTTTGATCCAATCAAAATAAAAACGATTTCTATTTATATTCTTTTTTATATTTATATTCTATATAGAATATAGAATAGAGTTTCTATAATAGAATTAAGAATATAGGATTAGATTTATTTCTATTGATTTATTTGTTTATATTTATATATATGTAATATAGATAGATAGATACTATCATTATTCCTGTTCTTAAAATAACAGTTGACATACAAGCACTCAATTTTATCTATTTCTTTATTTCCCCGTGAATTGTATGTTTATAACAATAGGGACAGAATTTTCTCAATTCCAATCGACTAGGGGTGTTATGTCGATTTTTTTGAGTAATATATCTGGAAATTCCCGCCGATTCTTTCTTAATATCATTTCGAACACAACAGGTACATTCCAAAATAATTGTTACTCGAACATCTTTACCCTTGGCCATGAAACCTCCTTTGGATTTATGATTCACCCCAATCTTCTATTTTATTTTTAGGATCCAGAAAGAACAAGAACCAAAAAAATAAAAGCTGTTAACTAAATAAAAATTCGGAAATATTTTGTTGCAATGAATATTATTTAGTAATTCAATAAAAATAAAATAATAAGCAATACAATGATTTTTTGAAAACTATATTTAAAATCTTTGTACAGTATTTTTTAAGTATCTCGTAGGATACTCTTTCCCTAGCAACACCCTTTTTTCGTTCTATTAATAAATCCTGAACCCACGTTTTTATGACCTTTCGCCCCCACCTTTTTCTAATTAATTCTAAAAAAAAATTAGAAAAAGGTGGGGGGGGATAATAAGTCCCAGATCGTTGATTGTATCTCTAAATTTTTTCACCCTTTATGATGTTAATAACTAGAATTAAAAAAAAGGAAATGTTAATGCATCTGGAAATAAACGATTAATCTCTATTAATAAACCTGCTAATGAAACGAACCATAGAGTACTTAGTACCGGCGCTACGGAAAGATATGTTTTTAGATCTCTCATTTGAAATCCTCCTTCTTTCTTCTTTATTGTATTACATTATATATAGTAATATATATAACTACAGATGTACATGTAGTTAAGAAATTCTTGTATACGTAACCCCCACGTTTTAAAAATTAGAATTGAAATATAGTCTACTACAACGATCTTATAGATTCCATTTTCAAATGGAAACGCCTTTTATGTAAAATTTAAATTGATAGAATTTTCGTAAAAAAAGTAAATTTTTTAATTATATGTTTGTTATCTGATATGAGACAAAAAAAAATAAGAAATTAATTTGATATACCAATAAAAAAGAAGAAGGATGTGGAAAACAAGGCAGGAATTCTCTACAATGACACTGTAAACCAATTGAAAGGGATGTAGCGCAGCTTGGTAGCGCGTTTGTTTTGGGTACAAAATGTCACGGGTTCAAATCCTGTCATCCCTACCTATTACTGCTCTTCTGAGCAGTAACGAGGGATCTATTTTAGATCTATCTTTTTTTAATAAAATTGGACATACATATAATTCTGAAATTTATGATATACTATGATATAGTATATACGTACAAAATCTATTCGGCTTAAAGTTAAAGAATGTCCTCTTTATAGTTTAAAGAATGTCCTCTTTATAGTTTATAGCCTTTTCGTTTTTTAGAAAAAACAAGAAAAGCGCTCTTAGTTCAGTTCGGTAGAACGTGGGTCTCCAAAACCCAATGTCGTAGGTTCAAATCCTACAGAGCGTGATTTAATTCTTGTTTATTAGATTGTGTCAAAATTCCACTGTTCGCAAATAATTGAGCAGCAATCTGAATTAGACCTCCCGCATATGAAAGCAAGAAGGAGGTCAGTAAAAAAAGAGATGTTAATTAATCAAAAGTCCAACTGATCACCACGCCTGTATTGTAAATAAGCCGTTACGAATAATCCAGCCAAAGTAATAGGAATTAGACCTAAGACGATTC